TTAAAAATAAGCTAAATTTAAGCTTTTGGGTTCATACCCCATTTATAAAGGAATATCCTTTTTTTTAAATAATAAAGTGCCTGACTAAAGGATTATTCTGATAGGATAAATTAAGTAATAATTTAATTACCTTTATTATATTTTATAGAATTAAACTACATCTTTTAATATCAAAAATTAATGTGCTTCTTACACTAAAATATAAAATATAATTATATAAAGAACTTTTAATTCTTAAATTAATATTAAATTAATATTTTTAATTTTTCATCAATTAAATTCAAATAAAATATTTTTTATATTTGTTTTATTTTTTAGAACAATAATTTCAATTTCATCCAATTCTTGATTTGGTTGTTGAATTGGGTTAGAAATTAATTTAATAAGATTTATCCCCCTAATTTCTAATTCAAATAATATATTAGCAACTGAAGCCTCATTAAAATATTTCTTAACTCAATCTATTGCTTCAATTAACTTTTTATTTTATATCATTATAAAAATAATTTTATTTAAAAATTTTGAAATTAATAATATTATTTCATTAATAATTAATTTTTCAATATTAATAAAAATAGGAGCCGCCCCATTCCATTTTTGATTCCCTAATATTGTTGAAGGATTATCTTGATTTAATAATTTTATTTTAATAACATGACAAAAAATTACCCCTATAATTTTGATATCTTATTATTTTAATAAAAATTTATTAATTTTTAGAATTTTTTTAAATATTATTATTGGTGCTGGTGGTGGATTAAATCAAACATCTTTACGTAAAATTATAGCTTTTTCATCAATTAATAATTTAGGTTGAATAATTTCTTCAATTATAATTAGAGAAAATTTATGAATTTTTTATTTATGCATATATTCTTTTTTAATTAGAATTATATGCATTTTTTTTTATATAATAAATACATATTTTATTAATCAATTATTTATTATTAATATTAAACCTATAATTAAAATTAATATATTAATTAATTTTTTATCTTTAGGTGGATTACCTCCCTTTATTGGATTTTTTCCTAAATGAATTATTATTAATTTTTTAATAATAAATAATTATTATTTTTTAACATTTATTTTTGTAATAATAAGATTAATTATATTATTTTTTTATATTCGAATTATTTATTCTTCATTTATAATAAATTATTTTAAAATAAAATGATTTAAAATTAATTTTAAAAACAATTTACTTTTTATTATAAATTTTTTTTCAATTTTATCAATTATAGGAATTATTTTAAGAACTATATTTTTTTTTTAGGATGAAGGTTTTAAGTTAAATTAAAACTAATAATCTTCAAAATTATTTATAAAGAAATACTTCTCTTTAAGCCTTAATAATTATTTAATTATAACTTAAAATTTGCAATTTTATATCATTTTTTGAATATAAGACTTATTAAATAATATTAATAAAAGAGAATAATTCTCGTAAATAAATTTACAATTTACCGCTTTTAACTCAGCCATTTTATTAAAAATGCGAAAATGACTTTATTCAACAAATCATAAAGATATTGGAACTTTATATTTTATTTTTGGAATCTGAGCAGGAATAATTGGTACTTCTTTAAGACTACTAATTCGTGCAGAATTAGGAAATCCAGGATCTTTAATTGGAGATGATCAAATTTATAATACTATTGTAACTGCTCATGCTTTCATTATAATTTTTTTTATGGTTATACCTATTATAATTGGAGGATTCGGAAATTGATTAGTACCTTTAATATTAGGTGCCCCAGATATAGCATTTCCACGAATAAATAATATAAGATTTTGATTATTACCCCCATCAATTACTTTATTAATTTCTAGAAGAATTGTAGAAAATGGAGCTGGAACAGGATGAACAGTTTACCCCCCACTTTCATCCAATATTGCCCATAGAGGTAGATCTGTAGATTTAGCTATTTTTTCTCTTCATTTAGCAGGAATTTCATCAATTTTAGGAGCTATTAATTTCATTACAACAATTATTAATATACGATTAAATAATTTATCATTTGATCAAATACCTTTATTTGTGTGAGCAGTCGGAATTACCGCTTTTTTACTTCTTTTATCATTACCTGTATTAGCAGGAGCAATTACAATATTATTAACAGATCGAAATTTAAATACATCTTTTTTTGACCCTGCTGGTGGTGGAGATCCAATTTTATATCAACATTTATTTTGATTTTTTGGACACCCTGAAGTTTATATTTTAATTTTACCAGGATTTGGAATAATTTCTCACATTATTTCTCAAGAAAGTGGTAAAAAAGAAACCTTTGGTTGTTTAGGGATAATTTATGCTATAATAGCAATTGGAATTTTAGGATTTATTGTATGAGCTCACCACATATTTACAGTAGGTATAGATATTGATACTCGAGCCTATTTTACATCAGCAACTATAATTATTGCTGTACCAACAGGAATTAAAATTTTTAGTTGATTAGCTACTCTTCATGGAACTCAAATTAATTATAGTCCTTCTATTTTATGGAGATTAGGGTTTGTATTTTTATTTACAGTAGGAGGATTAACTGGAGTAATTTTAGCAAATTCTTCTATTGATATTACTCTTCATGATACATATTATGTTGTAGCTCATTTTCATTATGTTTTATCAATAGGTGCTGTATTTGCTATTATAGGGGGATTTGTTCATTGATATCCTCTATTTACCGGATTATCATTAAATCCTTATATATTAAAAATTCAATTTTTTATTATATTTATTGGTGTAAATTTAACATTTTTTCCCCAACATTTTTTAGGATTAGCAGGAATACCTCGACGATACTCTGATTACCCTGATTCATATATTTCATGAAATATTATTTCCTCATTAGGATCTTATATTTCACTATTAGCAGTAATATTAATTTTAATTATTATTTGAGAATCAATAATTAATCAACGATTAATTTTATTTACTTTAAATATATCCTCAAATATTGAATGATTACAAAATATACCCCCTACAGAACATTCATATAATGAACTACCTATTTTAAGAAATTTCTAATATGGCAGATTTTATGTAATGGATTTAAACCCCATTTATAAAGGAATATCCTTTTTTTAGAATAAATGGCAACATGATCAAATCTTAATCTCCAAAATGGGGCATCTCCATTAATAGAACAAATTATTTTTTTTCATGATCATACTTTAATTATTTTAATTATAATTACTATATTAGTCGGATATCTAATAGTTAATTTATTATTTAATAAATATATTAATCGATTTTTATTAGAAGGGCAAATAATTGAATTAATCTGAACAATTTTACCTGCAATTACTTTAATTTTTATTGCATTACCATCTTTACGACTATTATATTTATTAGATGAATTAAATAATCCTTTAATTACATTAAAATCAATTGGGCATCAATGATACTGAAGTTATGAATATTCAGATTTTAATAATATTGAATTTGATTCTTATATAATTTCATTAAATGAATTATCCCTTAATAATTTTCGATTATTAGATGTAGATAATCGAATTATTTTACCTATAAATAACCAAATTCGAATTATAGTAACAGCTTCTGATGTTATTCATTCCTGAACTATTCCTTCTTTAGGGGTAAAAGTAGATGCTAATCCCGGTCGTTTAAATCAAACTAATTTTTTTATTAATCGTCCAGGAATTTATTATGGGCAATGTTCTGAAATTTGTGGAACTAATCATAGTTTTATACCTATTGTAATTGAAAGAATTTCAATTAAAAATTTCATTAATTGAATTAATAATTATTCATCATTAGATGACTGAAAGTAAGTACTGGTCTCTTAAACCATTTTATAGTAAATTAACACCTACTTCTAATGAAAGAATTAGTTAAATAATAACATAAATATGTCAAATTTAAATTATTACTGAAGTAATATTCTTTTATACCACAAATAATACCAATTAATTGAATTTTATCTTTTTTTATTTTTATTATAATTTTTTTAATTTTTAATATTATAAATTATTATATTTTTAAAAATAAAAATTTTTATATTAAAAAATATAATAATAATAAAATAATTAATATAAATTGAAAATGATAAGTAACTTATTTTCAATTTTTGACCCATCAACTAATTTATTTAATCTTTCTATTAATTGAACTAGAACTTTATTAGGATTATTATTCATCCCTTATAATTTTTGATTAATCCCCAATCGACATTATTATTTTTGAAATTTTATTATCAATAAACTACATAAAGAATTTAAAACATTATTAAAAAATAATTATTTTCAAGGATCAACTTTCATTTTCATCTCATTATTTACATTTATTTTATTTAATAATTTTTTAGGATTATTTCCTTATATTTTTACTAGAACTAGTCATTTAACTTTATCTTTATCAATTTCTTTACCTTTATGATTAAGATTTATATTATATGGATGAATTAATAATTATCAACATATATTTTCTCATATAATTCCCCAAGGAACACCTTCAGTACTTATACCTTTTATAGTATTAATTGAAACTATTAGAAATATTATTCGACCTGGAACTTTAGCAGTTCGATTAACAGCCAATATAATTGCAGGTCATTTATTAATAACTTTATTAAGAAGAACTGGAACAAATATAAATTATTATATAATTATATTTTTAATTATTATTCAAATTTTACTTTTAATTTTAGAATCAGCTGTTGCTATTATTCAATCTTATGTTATTGCTATTTTAAGAACATTATATTCTAGAGAAGTTAATTAACAAATGAAAATTAATTTTAATCATCCATATCATTTAGTAGATTATAGCCCATGACCTTTAACAGGAGCTATTGGAACAATAACTTTAGTAACAGGAATAGTAAAATGATTTCATAATTTCAATATAAATTTATTAATTATTGGATATTTTATTATTATTTTAACTATATATCAATGATGACGAGACATTTGCCGTGAAGGGACTCTTCAAGGAAAACATACCATTTTAGTAACAAAAGGACTTCGATGAGGAATAATTTTATTTATTGTATCTGAAATTTTTTTTTTTATTTCATTTTTTTGAGCATTTTTTCATAGAAGTTTATCCCCTAATATTGAAATTGGCTCTATTTGACCCCCTATGGGAATTACTCCATTTAATCCATTTCAAATTCCTTTATTAAATACAATTATCTTAATTAGATCAGGAGTCACAATTACTTGAGCGCATCATGCAATAATAGAAAATAATTATTCACAGTGTTATAAAAGTTTACTTATAACTATTATTTTAGGAATTTATTTTACTATACTACAAGCTTATGAATATTTAGAAGCTCCATTTACTATTGCAGATAGAATTTACGGATCATCATTTTTTATAGCAACTGGATTCCATGGATTACATGTAATAATTGGAACCTTATTTTTAATTATTTGCTTAATTCGACACTCAAATGAACATTTTTCAAAAAATCATCATTTTGGATTTGAAGCTGCAGCATGATATTGACATTTTGTTGATGTAGTTTGATTATTTCTTTATATTTCTATTTATTGATGAGGTAACTAATTAATTTATATAGTATAATAAGTATATTTGATTTCCAATCAAAAAGTTTAAATAATTTTAATATAAATAATTATTCTAATAACATTAATTTTTTTATTAATTATAATAATTTCTAATATTATAATAATTTTATCAATTATCTTATCAAAAAAATCATTCATAGATCGAGAAAAATGTTCACCATTTGAATGTGGGTTTGACCCTAAATCTTCTGCACGAATTCCATTTTCTTTACATTTTTTTTTAATTACTATAATTTTTTTAATTTTTGATGTAGAAATTGCTTTAATTTTCCCAATTATCATATTATTTAATGTAGTAAATTTTATTATTTGAATAAAAATTAGATTTTTATTTATTATTATTTTATTATTAGGTTTATTTCATGAATGAAATCAAAATATATTAAATTGAACAAACTAAAATAAAGGATTATAGTTTATAAAAACATTTGATTTGCAATCAAAAAATATTGAAATTCAATTTATCTTAAATAAGAAGCAATAAATGCATTTAATTTCGACTTAAAAAATAGAGTTTAATGAACTCCTTATTTAAAATATTTTAATTGAAACCAAAATAGAGGTATATCACTGTTAATGATAAAATTGAATAGTAATTCCAATTAAGAAATATAAAGTCTAAAATTAAGCTGCTAACTTAATTTTTAGTGGTTTAAATCCATTAATATTTCTAATTTATATAGTTTAAAATAAAACATTACATTTTCACTGTAAAAAAAATAAATATTTATTTATAAATACATCTAAAAATAATTTATTATTTCCTTAATATCTTCAATATTATACTCTTTATAAGCTATTTAAATTAAATTAACAATAATAATAAAAAAATTAAAATTCATAAAATAAATCTAAATAAATAAATTTTAAAATTATTTATTTGATAAATATTATAAAAAATTGAATAATTTTTTATAATATTTATTATCCCTCAACCACTATATATTTCTCTTCAACCAAAATCAATATTTTTTAATAATTTTTGACCATAATTTAAAAAATAATAATTCAACCCATAAGTTCTTAAATTAGGCATAAATCATATAATACATAAAAAAGTTCTTATATTATATGTAAATAAATATTTATTTAGGGAATAAATATTTATTTTTCTAATAATATAACCTATAACAACCCCTAAAATTCTTACATAAATCACTATTAATTTTAAATTTATTGGAAGATAAATTATGAATGGATAATAAAAAATTAATCATATTAGTATTCTCCCTCTAATAATTCTCATAAATAATAAAACTAATATACTTTTAATTATAATATAATCCTCATCATACAAATTATAAATAGATAATAAATTATAATCATTAATTATTAAATATATTATTAATCGAATTGTATAAAATATAGTTAAACCAGTTGAAATATAATATAATAAAAAAATTAATATATTTAAATTTCTAAATCTTACTATTTCTAAAATTAAATCTTTAGAATAAAATCCAGATAAAAAAGGAATACCACATAAAGCTATATTAGAAATATTTATACATAAACAAGTTATAGGAATATAAAATCTAATACCCCCTATAAATCGAATATCTTGCATATCATTTATTAAGTGAATAATAACTCCCGCACATATAAATAATAATGCTTTAAATATAGCATGAGTCAATAAATGAAAAAAAGCTAATAATGGTATTCCTATTCTTAAAATTCTCATTATTAAACCCAATTGACTTAAAGTTGATAAAGCAATAATTTTTTTCAAGTCAAATTCATAATTAGCAGAAATACCTGCTATAAATATAGTTAAACTAGAAAATAATAATAAAAATTTAAAAAATAAAGTATCTACTAATAATAAATTAAAACGAATTAATAAGTATACCCCAGCTGTAACTAAAGTAGAAGAATGAACTAATGCTGAAACTGGGGTAGGAGCAGCTATAGCTGCTGGCAACCAAGATCTAAATGGAATTTGAGCTCTTTTAGTTATTGAAGCTAAAATAACTATAACCCCAATATAAATTATAAAATAATCATTTTTTATAAATTCTAAATAAAAAATATAATTTCATCTCCCAAAATTTATTATTCAAGAAATAATTATTAAAATTAAAACATCCCCAATTCGATTAGATAAAGCTGTTAATATACCAGCATTATAAGATTTTAAATTTTGATAAAAAATTACTAAACAATAAGAAACTAAACCCAAACCATCTCAACCTAATAAAATTCTAATTATATTAGGACTAATAATTAATAAAATTATAGAAAAAACAAATAATAAAACTAAAATAATAAAACGTATTAAATTTAATTCTGAACTTATATATCTTTTTCTATAATAAATAACAACAGAAGAAATTAAAGAAACAAATATTATGAATAATAAAGATATTCAATCCAATAAAATTGACATTACTAATCTTAAAGAATTAAATGATATAATCTCTCATTCTAATATTAATACTATATTATTAAATAAAAAATAAATTATAAAAAAAAAATTTATTAATATAAATATAAATAAAAAAAAAAAAGAAATAAAACAAATACAAAAATAATTTTTATTAATAATTTAAAATGATATTTCATCATATTTCTGACTCCACAAATCAATATTTTAATTAAATTATTTAAATAAAACCAAATTATAATATAATCAATCTTTATTACTAAAATATTTAATGGAAATCAATGCAATATTAATAATAAATATTCCCGAGATACCCCAAAATAAAATCTATACATACCATGAAAATACTTACCATGTTGAATATAAGAATATAAATATAAACTATAACCAGCTCTAAAAAAAGAAATTAATATTAATATTAATATAGATAAAAAACTTCATCTTATTAATCTATTAATTAATATAATTTCACCTATCAAATTTAATGAGGGAGGAGCTGCTATATTAGAAGATAGTAATAAAAATCATCATAAACTTATTGAAGGTATAAAATTAATTATCCCCTTATTAATTAATAAACTTCGTCTATTAATACGTTCATAATTGATATTAGCTAAACAAAATATACCGGAAGAACAAAGACCATGACCAATTATAAGTAAATAAGAACCTAAAAGACCTCAATAATTTATAGTTATAATCCCACAAATAACAATTCTTATATGAGAAACAGAAGAATAAGCAATTAAAGATTTAATATCTACTTGACAAAAACATTTCAAACTAATATAAAATCCACCTAATAATCTAATAATAATTCAAATATAATTTAACTTTATATTAATTTCTTGCATAAAAATTATAATACGTAATATACCATATCCTCCTAATTTTAATATAATTCCAGCTAAAATTATTGACCCTGAAACAGGAGCTTCAACATGAGCTTTAGGTAATCATAAATGAACTATATATATAGGCATTTTAACTAAAAAAGCTATAATCATTCTAAAATATAATAAATAAAAATTTATATTAAAAAATTTTAAAAAATAAATCATAATACAATTCACTTCATTATAAATATAAAAAATACCTATTAATAATGGCAATGAAGCAAATAATGTATAAAATAATAAATATATACCAGCCTGAATACGTTCAGGCTGATAGCCTCAACCAACAATTAATATTAAAGTAGGAATTAAACTTCCCTCAAAAAATAAATAAAATAAAAAAATATTTATAATTCTAAAAGTTAAATATAATAAAATCAATAAAAATAAAATATTAAATAAAAAAAAATTTAAATAAAAATTTAATTTATATAAATTTTCACTAGCTATAATTATTAAAATACAAATTCAAATTCTTAATAAAATTAAACCAAAAGATATTACATCACAAGAATATATATAACTTAAATTACAATATATATTAATATTCAAAGTCAAATTTATAAAAATAAATATCATAAAAAATAATATTATTTGAACCATTCAAAATATATTAATAATAAAACATAAAGGAATTATAAAAATTATTATAAATAAAAATTTTATCATAAATTATAATAAATTAAATCTTTTAAAATAATCATTCCCATGAGTTCGAATTAAAGAGACTAAAATAGATAATCCTAATGCCCCCTCACAAACAGAAAAAACTAAAAATACTATTAATATATATATATCATAATCTAATAAAAGCAAATAAAATAAAAATATAAAAAATAATCTTAAAACTATAAATTCTAATCTTAATAAGATAATTAATAAATGTTTATATTTAGATACAAAAATTAAATTACCAATAATAAATATAATAATAATAATAATATATATATATTTTATTATCATTTGTTTTTATAATTTAAAAAAAAATATTGGTCTTGTAAATCAAAAATAAGAATAATTCTTTAAAAACTTCAAAGAAAAAGAAATTCTTTATCTATAATCTCCAAAATTATAATTTTATATAAACTATTCTTTGAAATTAAAATATTTTTAACAATCTCAATAATTATAATTTCAATTATTATAATTTTTTTAAGTCATCCACTATCAATTGGATTAATAATTTTATTACAAACTATATTAATGTGTTTATTATCAGGAATACTAATTAAAACTTATTGATTTTCTTATATCCTATTTATCACATTCTTAGGAGGATTGTTAGTTTTATTTATTTATGTCTCTAGAATTGCATCAAATGAATTATTTAATTTATCATTTTTTATAAAATTTATTTTTATTATTATATTAACACTAATTTTATTAAATCAAATTTACTTATTTAAATATAAAAATTTAAATTGAATAAATCTATCAAATAATATAAGAAATATTGATAATTTTTTTAATATAATATTTTTTAACAATGAAAACAAAATTAATTTAAATAAATTATATAATAATCACACATATATAATAATAATAATATTAATAATTTATTTATTTATTTCATTAGTAGCAATTGTAAAAATTACAAATATTTTTTATGGTCCCTTACGATCTACATAATATATATATATATATATATATTACAAATGAAAAAAAATAATTTTCTTAACTTACGAAAAACTCACCCTATTATAAAAATTATTAACAGATCATTAATTGATTTACCATCTCCTTCTAACATTTCAATTTGATGAAATTTTGGATCTTTATTAGCTTTATGCCTAATTATTCAAATTTTAACAGGATTATTCTTAACTATATATTATACAGCTAATATTGAATTAGCTTTTTATAGAGTTAACTATATTTGTCGTAATGTAAATTATGGATGACTAATTCGAACACTTCATGCTAATGGAGCTTCATTTTTTTTTATTTGTGTATACATCCATATTGGGCGAGGAATTTATTATGAGTCATTTAATTTTAAATATACCTGAATAGTGGGGGTAATCATTTTATTTTTATTAATAGCAACTGCATTTATAGGTTATGTACTACCTTGAGGTCAAATATCTTTTTGAGGGGCAACTGTAATTACAAATTTACTATCAGCTATTCCATATTTAGGAACTATATTAGTAAATTGAATTTGAGGGGGATTTGCAGTAGATAATGCCACACTTACACGATTTTATACTTTTCATTTTTTATTACCATTTATTATTCTAATAATAACTATAATTCACTTATTATTCCTACATCAAACAGGATCTAATAACCCTTTAGGAGTAAATAGAAATTTAGATAAAATTCCTTTTCATCCATTCTTTACCTATAAAGATTTAATTGGATTTATTGTTATGTTATTTTTATTAATTATATTAACACTAATTAATCCTTATATATTAGGAGATCCTGATAATTTTATTCCTGCTAATCCATTAGTAACTCCTATTCACATTCAACCAGAATGATATTTTTTATTCGCATATGCTATCCTACGATCAATTCCCAATAAATTAGGAGGTGTAATTGCACTAATTATATCAATTTTAATTTTAATTATTTTACCTTTTACTTTTATAAAAAAAATCCAAGGAATTCAATTTTATCCGATTAATCAAATACTATTTTGATTTTTAATTGTAATAATTATTTTATTAACTTGAATCGGAGCTCGACCAGTTGAAAGACCTTATATTATTGTAGGACAATTATTGACATTTTTTTACTTTTCATATTTTATTATTAATCCTTTAATAAATATTTATTGAGATAAAATTTTATATAATTAATTTAATTAATGAGCTTGTTAAAGCATTTGTTTTGAAAACTTAAGAAAGAATACTTATTCTATTAATTTATACTAAAAAAAATATAATTTTTTTAAAAAAAAATTTTTACTCCAATATAAAACAATAAAAAATTTAAAGAAACAGGTAAATATCTTTTTCAAGATAAATATATTAATTTATCATAACGATATCGAGGTAAAGTTCCTCGAACTCAAATAAATAAAAAAGAAATAAAAATTAACTTAAAATAAAAAAATATATTTATTTCATAACCACCTAAATATACCAACACAAATAATATTCTTATAAATAAAATTCTAGAATATTCAGCTAAAAAAATCAATGCAAATCCCCCTCTTCTATACTCAACATTAAATCCTGATACTAACTCTCTTTCTCCTTCAGCAAAATCAAAAGGAGTACGATTAGTTTCAGCTATACTAGAAGATAGTCAACAAAAAGACAATGGAAATATAATAAATAAAAATCAAATTAAATTTTGATAATTTATAAATTTTATTAAATTAAAATCTATAATTAAAATAATACTAGATATAAAAATTAAAGCCAATCTTACTTCATAAGAAATAGTTTGAGCAACTGAACGTAAACCTCCTAATAAAGAATAATTTGAATTTGAAGATCAACCAGCAATTATTACTGTATAAACCCCTAATCTTGTGCAACAAAAAAAAAATAAAATACCTAAATTAAAACTAATTAAATTAAAATAATAAGGAATTAATATTCAAATTATTAAAGATAAAATAAATCTAATAATAGGGGAAAAATAATAAGAAAAATAATTAGAATATATAGGAAAAGTTTGTTCTTTAGTAAATAATTTAACAGCATCAGAAAAAGGCTGTAAAATACCAATTAAACCAACTTTATTAGGGCCTTTACGAATTTGAATATATCCTAATACTTTACGTTCTAATAAAGTTAAAAAAGCAACACCAATTATAACTCCTAAAATTAAAAATAATAAACCAATAAAAATTAAAATTAAATCATTCATAAACATATACTATCTATATAATTAAATTATATATTTATGAATTCTAAAATCATTACATTATTTCTGCCAAAATAGTATATATATATATATATATATACATATAAATAAATTCATATTAATTTTATTTTTAAAAATTTAATAAAATTCAAATAAAATAATTTAATTAAAATATTTAATCCTTTCGTACTAAAATATTTAATTTTTTAAAAGATAGAAACCAACCTGGCTCACACCGGTTTGAACTCAGATCATGTAAGATTTTAATGATCGAACAGATCAAAAATTTTAAACTTTTGCATTTAAATTTTATCTTAATCCAACATCGAGGTCGCAAACTTTTTTTCTTATTAGAACTAAAAAAAAAAATTACGCTGTTATCCCTAAGGTAATTTAATCTTATAATCATTAAAAATGGATCATTCAATCATTTATTCATGTAAATTATTAAAAAAAAGTTTAATTAATTTTTTTATCACCCCAATAAAATAAATTAATTTTATAAAAATTTTTATTTTACAAATAATTACCTATAAAATCATATATAAAACTCTATAGGGTCTTCTCGTCTTTTTAATATATTTTAACTTTTTAAATAAAAAATTAAGTTCTATAAATTAATTAAGAAACAGTAGATATTTTATCCAATCTTTCATACAAGTCACCAATTAAGAGACTAATGATTATGCTACCTTTGTACAGTCAAAATACTGCAGCCCTTTAATAATTAAATCAGTGGGCAGATTAGACTTTATATTAAATTCAAAAAGACATGTTTTTGTTAAACAAGTAAATATAAATTTTTGCCGAATTCTTTTTAATTATTTTAATTAATATTTTAATTTTTAATTAACTAAATATTTTATACTAATTTTATCATTATAACTAAATTTATATTATTAAAATTAATTTTTATTTTATAAAAAATTAAATAAATTATAATTTAAATTTTATATTTAATGAAATTATTTATAATAAAATAAAATTTATTAACAATATAAATTATAAAATTTTCAAATAAAATATTTTTTATATTTGTTTTATTTATAAATATTATAAAAATATAATTTAAAGCTTATCCCTTAAAATATAAAATTTATTATTAATAAAATTAAATAATTAAATCTATTAAATTTTAAATTTAAAATTAAATTTTTTTCTAAAAAAACTAGATATATTTAAAAACGAATAACATTTCATTTCAAAGTAAATATTAAAAATAATTTTGCTACATTAACTTTTATAATTACTTAGCTCTTTTAAATTCGAGAAATTAAAAATAAATTAAAAATTTTTAATAAACTCTGATACACAAGATACATTAAATTAAAATTACTATTAAAATAATTAATTTTCAAAATATTTCAAAATTCTTTTACAATACTAATTTACTTTAAAAATAATAATTTTTTTTTTAAATAATACTTTAACCCCCATTAATATTATTAAATTAAAATTATTTTTATTATTTTTTTTTTAATTAATTTACCCCTATCAAATTAATTAATATTATTAATAATCTTTTCAATGTAAATGAAATACTTAAAATCAAGCTCTAATTTGATCTTTCTAGAAACACTTTCCAGTACCCCTACTTTGTTACGACTTATTTCAATTTATATATGAAAGCGACGGGCAATATGTACATATTTTAATTTATAATCATTTAATTAAACTAAATAAAATTACATTTAAATCCACTTTCAAATAATTATTAAAAATTAAAATTCATTTAAATAATTTTATTGTAATCCATTATATTCTTAATTATAACCTGCATCTTGATTTGATTTAATTTTAATTTTTAATTTTAAAATATTATAATTTATTAAAAAATATTTTTTTAACAACGATATACAAAGTAATAAATTAAGTAAATTTATTCGTGGATTATCAATTAATAAACAGATTCCTCTAAATAAACTAAAATACCGCCAACATATTTAAGTTTCAATAAATAATTATATACTATTTTAGTATTTTAAATTTAAATTTTAAATAATAGGGTATCTAATCCTAGTTTAACATTAAAATTTATTAAATCATATAAATTTTCAAATAAATATATTAAAAATTAAAATTTCACCTAATAATTATAATTATTATTTATAAAATAAATTAACATAATTATTAAATAACTAAAAAAATTTAATTTAATTTTTGTATAACCGCAACTGCTGGCACAAAATTTGTTAATAATTATTATATTACTAAATCTTAATTTCTTAAATTTTTAATATTAATTACTACCTTAAATAATTATTATTTTTAAAATAAATTAATATATTACTAAAATTCATATGTAAAATAAATTTTATAGTAAATTTTTATAAATCATATCATTTTTATCTATCTATCTATATATAAATAAACATGAATAGATTTTTTTTTTTTTTTTTTTAGGTAAATTAATTTAAATTATATTAATATTATTTAAATTAATTATATATATTTAATATTAATTATTAAACAATTTATATTCTCTTTTATTTTTTATTTATAATATTAGTTTTAAATATTAAAATGGCAATTAAGCAATTTATATTAAAATTAAATATAAAATATTTAAATAAATAATATTTATTTTAAATACAATTAATTAATAAATTAATATAATTTATATTTTATTTAATATTTAATATATATATATATATATATATACATATATATATATATATATATATATATATATATATATAAATAAATATATAAATAAATATAAATATTTATATATAAAATTTATAAAAAAAAAATACATTTAATTTTGAACTAGTCCATTTCTTAAAATTTTCATATAAATAAAAAATATTATGAA